GCTTCTCTTCTCTCTTATGTTGACCATAGAGTCTTCCTCTGCTTGCCTGCATTTAACCGCCAATTCGTTTCATTAAGTAGTCCAGGTAGCTACGGCAAGAGCGAGTACCCCGGAGCTAGGGATCGAGTAAGCTCTGATATCGGAGCTGGGGCAAGTAAGAAGTTGATAGCTGCGTCTTAAGCTGCGGAAGTGCTTAAGCAAGTAACTCCTCTCTTTCCGTCTTCCTTTTGTTGAAGCTAATGTCCGAGTCTGACTTCCTTGAGTCAGTTGCTCTTTGAAGGGTAGGGAAGCAAGACGAGGCAGTGAAGGTTGCTAGGGGCTCAGTTCTCTATAGTAGCTAGCTTCTACCACCCCTTCTTTCTTAGCTGCTCTAATTAACATTGAGTTAAGGACTCCTGGGTATCAAGCCAGGGCTGTGGTCTGCTACCTTATCTTATGTCTTTCGTTTCTACGGCTTCCATTCTAGCTGTAATGGGTCGTTTATCCTCTCTCTTGATAGCTTGTTACGGTCTCTAAATATGCCTCAATTGGGTCTCCTCTCTCTTTTTTCTTGCTTTACCTTCCCGTAAGTCAGAAAAAGGTCTTCTCATAGGAAGCCAAGGGAGAGCTCTCGGCTATCAGTCTATGAGCTCAGGTAACTAGTAGTTCTGTTAGCCAGCAGCTGTTATCCAGTAGCTCATTTATCGAGTTGCTGTTAGCTGCCCCAGTAGCTATAGCCAGTTCCGAGTAAGGAGTTGTTGTTAGCCGCGGAAGTTAAGGTCTTTTTCAAGTACCTAATACATCCATCCCCGCCTTCCACTACTCTTATGTTGACTATAGAATGTTCTCTATTCTGTTCGCTAGTATCTCAGGCAGCTAGCAGTCTAAGGCAGCTAGGAGCTAGGAGTCTAGTATCTAGTCGTTCGAGCCCTTATCCGTTAGCTAGTAGCTCATTTATATAGTATCTAAGGTGGCTAGTAGTTGTTATCTATTAGCTCAGGAAGCTCTGAGCTATGAGCTCTGATCTGGTAGCTATGAGCTCTACATCTTCTAGTATTATTTAACTTGCTCTCTTTAGCTCTAGTATTAGAGAAATGTCGGGTATTCGTCCGCTTGAGTCTTTCTTTGTTCTGTTTTGTTTTTGTTTGTTGAAGCGGCTCTGCCTTCCGTATCTTCTTTTCAATCCTCAAGAGCTGCTGAAGGGTCAAGGATCATTACGGACCGGGGCGTAACGGTGAACTCCCCTGGGATGAGGCTAAAGCAAAGTCCGGGCAGTAACGAGGTTGTAACCTCCGGGTTCCGGTAGCTTATGTCTTTCTTTTCTATGTCTTCTCTCTGTAATCGTGAGTTTATACCCCCTTTTCCTTCGAACCCTGCCTTTTCTTTGGCTATTGTACCTAGCCATCTCCATTTCCTTATCTGGCTCACTACATCTAGAAGAGGACGGAGACTCGGCTTGAAGGAGCCGGTTCGTACCCTATCCCTAAGGCTATAGCGGAATACCCGACAAAGAAAACCGCTGTTCAAGCTATCTCGCCCGGTAGAGACCAGAGGAAACTGAAAAGGCAATTGGTAGCCAAAAGACCAGCCTTAGAATTGGCTTTTTGGGATTGACTTTTTAGATAAGGATCGGCGCTACCTCTGAATCAGAAGAATCTGAGGTGTAACCAGGGAATGAACATTGTGGACCTAAATTCCACTTAAGGACCAAGACAGGCGGAGGGAACCCCAGATCCTGTTGAGGCGGAGGAAGAGGAATAGATCTCCGGCGAGCTTCCTCGATAAAGAAAGGAAAGCGCTTCAGGGACTGAACCTGGACAGACTTCAAACGACATGTAAGGGGTAAGGGCACTTTGCTTGAGTTGAATTTGAATCAGTTGACACCGACGAACATAATTGACTTCTTAAAGGAAGAGATGATTTGGAGAAGAATTCCTTCCTCTCCGAGCAGTGAAGTGCCATATCCTATAGATAGGGCTTTACCGGTCGTTAAGATAGAGTCGGTGTCGGTAGCTGTGATTGCTATTGTTAGCGGGATCAGGGCACCACTCGGTGACATAGTTTAGGAATGAATATCGGTAACTCCCATTCCAGTACTTGAACTGCAAAAATTTAATAAACAATCAAGACCTGGCTCAAGGCTAACCCCTCTACACTCAGGGTCAGGAACGGGATAAGAAGAAGAAGAATTAGGACAGGCTCGACTCGAGGTCAATTCAATTCTTTCTTTTAGGAGAGATCCCACCTCCCTTCTTTAGCTTCCTTGTCCGTCTCCTAGGAAGAGGGCTACTGTTATGGAATTCCTTTTGTCCTCGGCAGCATTATCAATGAAATGATGCTCCTCAGACTCAGAATCCTTCGTCAATAGTCAATAAAAGTGGAAGACCTCGGTATATTGATTTTGGCACGCCATCAAAGGCGCTCTCCTCTCACTCTAACTCCGGGGATCTTTCCCGTGACGAACAGGTAATAACTCAAACTAAATCAGCGAACGACCTGCTAACATACATTTCTGGAAAGCGATCCGTAAACTAAACAAAGACATCAAAGGCAGCCTTACTTGGGACAGGCTTAGCTAGGAGCTTGGGGATAAGAGTGGAGGCCTAGAGTTTATTCATAAGATTAGCCTGCGTTTGGCTGACGAAGACTTTTCTTTCTCTCTCTTAGGCCGTGTGACAGTCTGTCTTCCTTACGTTATGCAAGGCGAAAGAACACCAGGCTTTCTTGAAAAAAAAATGAAAATCTTACTCAAAGGAGTGAGTTAGGGCACAGCTGCCGGCTTCCCCAGCATCTCAAGTGATTAGGCAGGGACGGATCTGGTTCCACCATCATTAGAAAAGGCAGGAGTTGAAAGTAAAGAGTAAGTAGGGTCTTACCTCTCCCTGCGGTTAACTGCAACCGATATTGCAATTGAAGTTCTTCTCTTGTCTTATTCAGAGCCATATTCTCTTGAATTTTATTGAAATTCCTTAGCTACCGGGCGAGTAATGGCCACCTCGTTCTTCTCCTCTGTCTGGGTACTCAACAACTGGAGGAAGGGAAGAGAATCCTCCGATCTAGCTGTGCTTTATGCCCTTACTCGCTTTATCCCATTCCCATCAACTCTTGCTTGTGCTTCAATTCGTTATTTCTTTTTCTTTATCTCAGACTCTTCGAAGTCAGGCCTCTTGTCCCCCCTCTCTGCCGGTGGAGTAAGTACCTTTCGGTTGAGTTACCTTCGCGCCTATCCCTTCTATCGGAACTGGCTTTTCATTTCAACTGAGCCAAACTATAGAAAACTCTAGAAGATAAAGACAAAGAAGAAAGAACCCCCCTTGCCTATCGGAGAATGGAAGGTAGAATCTTCACAGTCAGGATCTACTAGCGAAACTCCTGCTTAGTGGAGGAAGTTCCTTTCTTTCCTACCTTCTTCAGAAGAAAGAATTGATTGAAGAATCCCCTGATCTTTGCCTTATGCCGTTCTCTATTCCTCGTCTCTTTAGCTTTAGTTAGCTTCTTTGCTTATTTATTATACCCGGACTCTAAACTAATTCTTTCTTCAACAAAGCTTCCTATGTTCTCAAGTGGGGAATGCTAGGAATGCGATAGGTAGCAAGTATAATACCTTATTCGTATTATTATTCTATTTTCTTGTCTAGATTAAGCAAGAATCCCCTCTTCGCATTTGACCTTCTTCTATTCCGAAGAACGTATTCAATAGCAGCGGAGTATATATTAGTGATATATTCCCTGAACTTAAAACATCCGCTTTAGAGCACCAGCTCTCCTTTCTGGCCCCTATTAACCATATCCTTGTATTCTAGTAAAGGCATTTCTTTGCTTTGTCCAATCCAAAACCTCAAAGCTTATTCTGCCTACACCGTCTTCTTCTTAAGCCCTTGTCTGTGGCTATCTTATACATTCTATGCCATCTTCCGTCATCCCCTGACTGTCCCTAACGCAAAGAGACAATGCCAGCTACTCTTCTAAGCCATAAAGCTATGGGCTAAGCGGATGTCGAACTCATACCTTCTACGCTCCGTTCCTGGGATTGGCTAATGCCTTGTTTTTCCTAGAGGATATCCTGGTTCGTGCCACTTTCACGGCGGGATTTTTCCATTTTCTTCGCATTGTATTTCGATAAAGGGCTAGACTAAAACTACGGATTTCACACCTACCTTACCGCCCGCCCCGTGGGGCTTACGACTGCTTCGAGAGCATCTAGAGCAGGACATTCCCCTCTCTTTTCATTTCTGATTCAATCGAGTCCTACTCTTTCTAACCCGCCCGAGGCTCACTCGCTAAGGCATGCCTTTACTAAACTTGCTATTGCAAATGCCCTAACTCAACTACCAACAGATTCAATAGCACCGTCGTCTTCCTGGTTCTGCTTTGCGCCTTTTTCTTCCCCAGTTTCCTTTCTTTGTTTAGAGAATCGATCCAGTTGCTTCTCCGGTCTTGGTGGGTGGGGGATTCTCAGTCTTTTTCATACAGAACTCCGAGTGAAGAAAAAAGGACTAAGCCGAAGGTATGAAATAGTTCAATGCTCTCTTGTTCAACTGGGGCTAATGGGCGATTCGTGCTGGTTTTCATCGAAATAGTTTCTAGAAGAAGCTCTTCCCGCTTTCCTGTTGATGCCGTAGGAATTCTCTCTGGAACAACCCCTGGCTGGGATAAAGAGACTGATTGACTGTGATGAGGTAGCTTAGATTCGGATTCGGAGATAGAAAGATCTTTGTGGCAACCAAAGTGCCATCGATTTAGCTGTTGATGGCGTAAACGCTCTTGATCTTTATTTCTTATTAAATCGCATTTTCAAAGCATCAGTCCAAGAGAGGCAAGGAGATTCGTTTCCCCAAACTCGGCTCAAGCCTAAGGCAATAACGAAGAACGACCAGGCGCAAGGGAGAACAAGTGCCAGCCAGTCAATCCCTGGACCCGGCTCAAATGATTTGATCCCAAGTGTCATCACAAAAAGAAGCTGTCCCATGCCCACTACGTGCTAACTACAAGGGAGGAGGAAGGGTTCAATTCTTTTGAAAGACCGGGCGAAACCGGGGCGGTCACTATTTAGCTCGTTTGGATGGAATCAGGGACATAATGGAGCTAGAATCTTCCTCTGAGGGGTCTGCGGGGAGAAAGGGGAAAGTGCTTTCTTGGCTGGCAATCTAATGGGTAGAGATCATGTTCGGTAGGCAGCAGTTCTTTCGACAGCTAGGAGTTGACAGACTTTTTCGATTTCCGCGCACAAGTAAATATCCTTTTTTGAGCTTGCCCAGTTTCGGCAATGAATCCTAACCTCAAAGGTGCTTTGAATTCACTTTTCTCAGTTTTCCTCTCAGGTGCAGATGAATAAGAAATGTGATGTTATCAACTTAAGAAGTTCTTTTAATGTAAAGAGAAATCCCTGTGTGACCCGACTGAGAGGAATAAATAAGTCTATACTATTCGAGAATCCGTCTTCTTTTTGAGGAATGTAAAACAGGTGCTATCGCCTATCATATAGTCGATCCAGGATTAGCGAACATTGCTTCCACTTTCATCAATATTGGCTGGGATGGGTTCAGCTGTATACTCTATAGATAGAAGATCTCCAATCATTAGCTCGGTTTACGCAAAGAAAATAACTAGCTAGCTATAGAAAAAGCTCTTCTTTCATCAGTTGCCGATGGTGCTATCGTATTAGAATAGTTTTTCATCCGGCAGTGCCAATTTTCGTTATTGAATCCGATCTTACTATTCAATTACAGAATCCAGTGATAGAATCCGCTCTTTGTAGGATGATTTGAGATTAGTAATTAGCGGTTAGTGGTTGAAGTAGACTAGGTAGCGGATGTCCTTATAGAGTCTATCTTTTGATGCAAGCAGCTTTTGGGCAGTACTCCCACTTGGGCTTTGAAGGAAATTATTAAAAAAAGACATTGACATTGAAGTGGTATAGCGATGCTCGCGGAGGTGATTACCTAATTATCGATATTGCACTAGAAGACAAAGACCTATTTTTGAGGCGAAATCCCATGCTTTAGCCATCGCCCTGGTTACAGCAATAATGGGTATTATGCTTAATGCTGTTGCATTATCAAATATAAGAACAGATTAAGTCAAAGAAAGGCGTGGCTTAGTCTAAAGTTGCCGACGAAAAGCACTATTACTCAAAGCCTACCATCAGACAAGATCGAAAGTCATCTTCGGTACGAGAGAGAGGGGGGGAAAGCGGGGCGCGAAGTACTCACTACAAAGCTCATTTACGAGTTTGCTTATCCGGATCGAGGGCCTCTCTAGCACTGAGGGCTCGGTAGCCATCTTCATTCGGGCGGACATGCTTAGTGAAGGAGGGGGTACCTGCCGGATCAAATAAAAAATTTTGAACCTATTTGGAATTTTGATCAAAAATGGGTTAGTGGTGTACGAGAAACGGTATTGGAGAGAGTATGTTCAAGCAACGAATTAGGGACTGAATGCCAGTGTCCCAATAGAATACATCAGCAGGTGGCGGACGCTTTAAGGGAGAAGCCAAACTTTGACCCGCTGGAGTTGAATAAAGGAGGGAATAGGGCAAAAACTCTCGCTTTCCTTGTGGTTGTTTATATAGCGGTAAACCTCATGGGGGAGGATGCCGCTAAATTGGCTTGTGCGATGGAGTTAAGTGTTGAAGGTGTCTGATTCAAACCTTACCGCAATGGCAAGGTAGCAAAATCTTTTGAATAGAAAGGAAAGGTCTTACGGCACTATATCTTTTGTACATACAAGAAGTATGACTAGCAGAAGAAAGAGAGAAACGAAAAAAGGAGTCGAATTCCAATCAGTTCAACACGGGTCCTCGGGTCAGACAATCCAACCTTGAGGGAAGGCACCGTAGCAACATCCTTATAACATTGGGCACATTTTAAACACAGAGAAGGGACACCTTTTCCCAACTGACATCGTAGATCCAATAACACTTGCTACTTACGAGGCGGGGAAGATCAGCTCGTCTTTACCTTTGAGTTATCATACCATGAGGACAAGCAGTCGACTATGGTCTTTGTTCATAGACCCTATTCGTCAGCCTATATCTAATAGCCTTTTATGCCCCTGACTTTCATGTAGGGAAATCTCTCCATCTATGAAATTGCTTATTCAAGTACGGCTGCTTTCAGGTTACTACTATAAAGAGGTAGTTTGCTCCTAGCCATACTCGACTACCTTATACGTCTTCGATGTCACTGACTTTCTCACTTGAATCGGCGAAGAACCGAAGCCTTGTCTTTGTGAACCCCTTTCAGTACAAGGAAGGTGTCCATCTATGGGGCAATCAATCCTAACAAAACCAAAAGCCCTACTCCAACATGCGGATCCACGAGAAAGAAGAACAAAGGCACATCACTACATATAAGATAAGACATCGGGCACTCAAGACGGGAAAGAAAGAAAAACCTTATTGAGCGGGCAATCCCATGCTTGTTCGCTGCAACAAAGGAGAGACCTCAGGGAAAAGCCTGACTCTATTCAGGACTTTATGCAGGAAGAGAGGCCCGGGTATCGCTACATAGGCTAATAGCATAGGGCAGGGGAGGCAAAGCAACCTGACTTCAGGAGCTAACAGGCAATTACGGGAAATCCCAACCGAGCTACGAGAATCCCTCCTGCTCCGCATCTAAAGGACGCAGGTTTGTAGCACGTACCTCAACCAATCCCTCTTTCATTTCACCCCCTCTGCTTCTCCTTACCCGGAAGCTCAAGTTCTTATCAGAGTCAGTCAAGGTCTCTATCTGCGAAGTTAGCTAGTAGTTATAGCCCGCTGCTGTAAGCTATAGTAAGCTCGGTATCTCGTATTTGTTAGCTATAAAGCTATAGCAGCTATGAGTTATGAGCTAGTAAGCTACCTTCCTTTCTTTAGTTATAGCGTTTTCTCGGAACATCGTCCGTTCCTATCGGGATATCGTACTATGGTGACACCTCTCATTTGTGATCGTCCGTTTGCTCTTTCTATTGTGGTAATCTTTCCTAGTGGGATGATTTAGTCAGGGCAAAGGATGAAGCAGAGGTTCGGTATTGGACTCCGGGGACTACGTGATCTATTGTCTCTATTGGGTACTTTTTCTTTCGTCCCTGACACCCTTTCTTCTCCTCCCTCACCCTCACTTCCCCCTTTCTATCTCTCTCTCTTTCTTGTTGACAGTGACATCAGAGTTCGTGACAGGCTTACTTAGCCTATTGAGGGCTTGTCTAAGGCTGATTTCTCTATTAATAATGCTTGGGACAGAACTGATGTATGAGCGACCCTATTTGAAAAGGACGAAGCAACTTCATTTTTTTTTATTTCCATTGCCTTTTCCGGTGGATTGCTGAACTAGTGGGGACGGTCCCTCCCCTACACGTAAGACTGAAGAACTCAACTTGGTCTAAGCTAAGCAAGCTGCTAGTCTATCCATAGCCTACCAAATCTCATGATGGTTAATAAGAGTTCATTAACCGACAGGAAGCCCCATTGCTCAAAGTGCTTTCATCCGCTCAAGGAGCTTCCATTCAAGAAGTCTTCGAATAAGCATCCGACTAGCTTCAATCAGTCTGTCTGCCAAGGGCCCTTGGTTCACCAAGTGGTATAGGAGGTGCCGCGGGTCCTGCCCCCCTTTCTGCAGTAGCTCTTTCTATTGAATAAAGAAAGATTTCATATGTAAAGAAAGTCGTTTTGCTCTCCCCCAAGTTCATCTTACGAAGCAGGATCCGGGAATGGAGAAGAGGGGGAAGGAACTCGACTCGACTGATATAAGAATCCTTCGTCCTTTAGAATTACGCGGATTTTAAAGAATGAGCTCATCAAGACAGAGCAATCAATGGCCGAGCTTTAAGCCCTTGCTGCTATAGAGCTCGCTTTCCCATAAATAAGGGAAAGAAGGAAGTCAGACTGAGTCATCTTTCTTCGAGATCTTGATGTGGGAGAGGAATAGCCTTGAATCTTGAGAATGAGAATGTAGGGATTGTTGTCTTCTTGTCTCTTCTGCCATGACCGAACATGCTTTTTGATCGCTCGGTATACTTCCGGGCATGGAGTTCCTGGTGTAGTTTGTACTCCCTTTCAATTGATCAATGTGTCTTGATTGAGCTTGAGCCCAAGTTCTTCCTAACTCTAGCTTGTTGCTCTTCTATCTAGTTCTTGTTGCTTGTTGGTATGGTTTCCTAGTTCTAACACTTGCATGTGATTCTCTCCTTTCTTTCCCCCTTTCTATGAGTTTGCCTACTGGTCATTCGCCACACTGTTTCCATGAATATATCAACTTGCGAGCTGATGCTTGCTTGCTTTCCTCTTCTTCTATGAAGCTAGGATCCCTTGTTACCTGTAAGTCGGAGCTCCGCTTTGGTAGCTAGTTGCTCTCAGAGTTAGTAGCCCTGAGTTCCTTGGTGATACGGGCAGGGACTTAGTAACGTAATCAACTACCAGTGAATCTGGGTTAGCCTCCGCTTGTTCGAGGTAGTAGCCTACGAGTGATAGGAGGTTCAACGATCATATACTCGATTCCGATCCTTGCTCTAGTGGTTCTTGCACCTATGAGTTCCTTGCTCCTAGGAGCTCTGAGCCAATCCTTGTTGTTGACGTACTTTTGTTATCCCTAAGGGTCCGGTCTCTTTGATAGCATCTTGTCTTGTTAGAAGTTTAATCCTTATGTGCCTTGTAAGCGGATCCCATGCACTTCTTCGTCGAATTCCCAGTATCTCTCGGCGTATCGCCAGTATCTCTTACCTGTTCGGGTCATTCTCCCCTGTTTGGTCATTCTTCGATCTCTAGATCGAGTTCCTAGCTTCTTGTCTACCAGTCCTGGATGTAGATTCTCGACGAATCAGCGGTATTTCCTTCGTAATTTTCTTTGTTCTCCGATGCCAATCTCTCTCTTGTTACCGAGCTAGAAGCTAATCGAAGCATGCTTCAACCAATCAATGTTGTTCTTTCTGATATCAATGCTAGCATCTCTTGTTTGGTGATCTGTACTGAGGTGTTCGCAAGGAGCTATGCCCAAGGGAGAGGGTGTCGAGAGCGAGGATACATTTTCTGTATCTCGAATGGTTTAGTAACCCGCTCTTGTTCCTATGTTATGAAGCTAGGATTCCTCTTGTTCCTCTCTTGAGCTTGTAAAGGAGCCACAACCAATGCTCTAGTTGGTATCGACGAATCACCAGTCTTTCTTTCTAATTAGGGCATTATCAGCTGGAGATCTGGTGTTGTAGTTCTTGTTAGCAGGGCCTAGGAGCCAAACCCGAAGCCAAGGTCGAACGCAAGCCCGAAGCCAACCCAAGCTTAAGGAGCTCTGAGCCCCAAGCTAGCACTTGCTACTCTCTTGTTGGTGATCGTGTTTGGTAGCTCTTCGGTGTATCGACAGTCTTCCTGGTTTTCCACTCGATAGATCCCTCAAATATGCTGCTAATTCGCGGGTGCCTATTCTTCGATCCAAACTGGTGATTCACCGCATTCCCTTCTTTAGTCAGGAATGGAGTCAGGGATGCCCAACTCAAGAGAAGTCCTAAGGTTCTGTTAAAGTATCCTTAATAGCATCTCTTTCTCTAGAATCCTGGCTTGTAGATCTTTGGCGAATCAACAGGGTTTCTTTCGTAATTAGGTTGTTCTCCGAACCTTCTTTGTTACTGAGCTGGGTAACTCAAACCATATCCCCTTCCTTTATTAATAGTATATAGATGTAGAGCTGGAGACTCCCTCGATAGGGCATCTCAATCAGCATGTGATTCTACGATCTTAATCCCATCTTGTTACCGAGCTGGGTAAGCAGCACCCAATGTAAACACTCCTTCTCTGAGCTCTGAGCTAGTAGTTGCTTAAGGCTCTCTACATTCCCTCCTTATTCCACTTTTTGTTCTGCCCTTTTACTCCTGTTTTGGTTTTGTCTTTGGTCTCTAGTCTTGGTTCTTTTCACGATGGCCATACTATTCTAAAGAGCTTAGCTAATCTTGTTTGAAGTTACTATAGAGGTTTTTTTTGTTCGTAGGTGCGTCCCGTATGGTATCGATGATCTTACAAGATGGCAGATAAGAAGGTTAGGACAGATGGAATAGTGACGGATATGATTAGGACGGATACTCGCTTCTTGTGTGCAGCTTATCCCACCTTTCGGCTCATGATGCTAGGATTTCCTGAGACTCAACCAGTCTTGTCTCTTAAATCGAAACACTGGATTGATCGCTTCAGCCTTTCCTGCATCTATTACTATTAAAAAAGTACTCCCTTTCTCCCTGCAGGAAGGGTTGTCAGCTCCCAAGTCGAATTCGGGTATTCCCTATGGTAAGCAGTCCACTTTGCAGTAAAGAAGGGAGTCGGCTTACAAATTATACCTTATCACTTGGGGTGAACCGGAATGAGGCCTCGGCTAAGACTAAGCCGGATAGGCAGGAATTGAGCAAGGTATGCCAACTCAAAAGAGACCCGAGATCCTCTATGAATCCTGGTTGTAGTTTCTCGCTGAATCGGTATCTTTCTATTGTTTTCCTTTCGCTAAGCCGAAGTACTAGCGGTAAGGCAATCAAATAAAGACCTCTCTCCGAGCCAAGCGAACCTATGCGAAAGGGTACCAGCGCTTACTTTGGTGATTGACTCCGAGCTGCTACGATCACTCACGTACCAGCTCATTCCCTGACTTGCTTTCCTCCAGAAAGGAATATAATGAAAGACCAGGTCTTGGATAGGCAGTATCCCCACCCGAGTGCAAACCAGAAGCTATAGCCCCCGACAAGGAAGGCAGAGTTCTCTAAAACAGAGGTAGTGGGCCAAGACGACGAAAGTTTTGATTCAACAACTGATAACCCCGAAAGGCAAACAAACTCGAACTGAATAAAAGTACAAGGCTGACTGACGATGAAAAAGGAAAGGAGTCTCTCTTGCTAGAGCGGGAGATAGCTTGACTTTTGGTCCCGTTTGGTTGGTTCCAACTATCCCCCAGAAAGCAAAGAGCCCTTCTTGGCTTACCGAGCTCGATCTGGGCGAACGAAGAGCTCCTTCATCTCTGAGGGACAACTCCTTCACTTTGAAAGCTACGCCCTCCTCTCCTTCCTAACCAACTAGCCTTGGGCAGTTACCTCCGCCTCTTAAGAAGCTCCTTATTGGTTGAGAACGGAAAAGCCTAGCCTTGTTTTCCTTCTAGGCCATCACTCCCTTTCATACTCTCAACCGAGTAGGCTATCCTCCGCTTGGTCGGTAGTGGCATATGTTGTTTCGTGGAAGCCCACCTACCTCTCAGAGTAAGCTTATATCCAAGAAGGACCAACTCATTTCTTTCACTCGTAATGTGTCATTACCTCCCACTCTGGGATATACTGTGAGACTCCTGTGACAACATGGCCTTCTCGATTGTGTTGGTGTTCAATGAGTAAACACAGCACCCAATGCCAATGATTTCGAAGGCTTTCTTTAAGGGGTACCTTAGCGTCCCTTTCGCACTGAGCCTAAAACTGTTTGAAAAGAGCCCCATGTCAGGGTTGTTTTTTGGGACTCAGCTCTGGTGATGGCATTTTCGATGTTAGGTTAGTATTTAGAGTGCGCTTTCTTGAGCTTGCATACCAAGTTAGGATTCAGAGTGGATACCCCTTTCCCACTCTTCCACTCCCTGGAAAAGAGCATAGTAGTAAATTTCCCGCCCTTATTGACATCTCGCTCTGCGTCCGTATCTTTCTCATATTAATATTAGCAAAGTCTAAGTCCATTGGGTGGGAACCTTTCCCACAGGGTAGTACGGTTGAGCCGATCGATCGCATTTCGGCTGACCCAATAACCAGGAATTCTCACTTCCTAGAGCCAAATCCCACATGTCCGTAGGTAGAGGTCCTCCTGATTCCTCAGTAGCATCCGCTGGATGGAGAATCCTCCGCTTTTTCATTAAAAAAATGAAAAGCGATAGAACATGTTGGTGGGGAAAGAAAGCACAGCTGGGCTGGAAAGAAGGTCTCAACCGGTCTCTAAGAATCAAGGTAGACGGGAACTTTTCTTTCGGAAGTTGGTACAAAATGAGATGAGACCGGGAATTTCGAATGATATATTCTCTATAGGGATCTGGTTGAATAATCCCGCAAGGCGGGCTCAAGACGAAAAAGTAAAGAATTCGAATGTTTAAGCAATCTATTGTGTGTGACGACTACTTTACACTTAGTAAGGTTTTTTCTGGCCAACTGTCGGCAAACCTTGAATGAGGGGTGCTCCAAGAGAGCTATCGGTATACTCTGACAAGGGCATTCTACTTAAAAGCATAATCTTTCGTCCCCCGGTTGAAACGAGCATTTATGAACAGGAAGATGCCTTCTATGATAGAGAGGATATACTATACAGAGGTGTCACCTTGTCCCTTTATTTGAGATAGACTGGCTACCCTCTCTCTAATTTTTTTTTTTTGTGTGGTAAACAGGAGTAGCATCGGGAAAGTCTGATTCAATGAAAGCCCTTTTGCCAACGTAGATGAATCTTCTATCCAGATCTTCTTTCGACCCGTCTTCAAAGATACCCCGTAGAGATCAGGGGTGAGATATCAAAGTCGACCTCCTTGTCAGGTCAGATAGATGACTGGCATATAGAGATGCTTAAAACATCATTCTCTGACTGCGACGAAGCAAGGAGCTTAGCGTACCGTTTTTTGACTACCTTCTCTGTCATGTCTGAGTTCTAACATTCTAGGGAATCTGTGCTTTGCTTTGTCAATGTCACTTTCAATATGCTGAACACATACAAGTTTGATTGAACTGTTCACATTGGCCATCTAGAGAGATTCTATACAGTGTGCCGTTTGGGAGGAGAACTCTTGAATAAGAAAGAGGGGAAAACGGACGATGAGATCAGTCGCAGGCCAATGAAGATATCTAAATATACATCAATAAATAGCTTTGCGTAAATAATTATAGATGCCCCTGACTCGGGGATTAGCCCTTCTCAACTCCGACTTTTTCAGTTTCTTGGGGGGATCAGGCCCTCGAAAACACTGGAAATCCCCAGAGTCTGTCTTCGAATCAGGAAGTACCAGCAGATGATGAAGTAGGTCTGGTCACTCGAGCAGAATTTATGGCCATCTTAGATAGAAAGAACCAAGCCGTAAATGAATACTTCGATAAAGAGATTCAAGAAATGACCGATAGATATAAACGAGAAATTGAACGAGGGAGTCATGGAGGCGTGACTGTGAAACCATACTTGGTACAGTTAACAAGGTTGGTACCTATGTTAACGAAAGGACACATCGAGAGGCTGATAGAGTTCTCTTAGATGTAAACCTGTCCTTGTCAGCTACAGTGAGTGGCACCGATGGCCAAACAAGTGGCCAGAGATCTGACTTAGAAAGGAATCGAATGACCCTTAGTGCTAAGGCACCCCCAGAGGACTGACGTACCTCTAGGGCTAATGAATTCCCAAGCCTTAGGGAGAATCGAAGTCCTAACCAGAGGTATCAAACAAGGTTTGAACAAGGAAAACTTTAGGATACCCAACACAAATACAGAATAGGAATTTTCCTCTTTCGAATAACTGGAGTCTACCTTCGAATACCCAGAGTAACCCAGTGACTAGACAGAATGCCCAAGTCCCTACAAATCCTGGGATAGATGCTTCGAATGACCAAGTGAGAGGCCTGAATAGTCAGGAAAAACTCTAGTCAGGGTATAAAAGAGAAAGCTAGCTTTAGGAGAGAAACTACAATACAACCGTGCCTAACTCTATCGGTCAAAGAAGCTAAGCGCGAACCGAACAGAAGCATCCATGGGCGAGAACTAGAACTGATAGGACGAATACGTGACCAGAGAATGAGATGGGAGGCGTGACTACCGTGCTGAAAAGTACCTCTTATCCGCCCTAAATGCGAGAATTGCAATGCAAGCGGCGAAACTACTCAAGGAGGCAGCAAGAGCTCCTCGAATCTTGTGTTCGGTTGCTAACCACCTGCGCAAGGGCCTTGTTATTTATTTAATAGGGGAGATTAGGGAGATGAGGCAAGGAAGGACCAGCCAAGAATTCGATGTTCGATGATAGAATCTTTGGAATCATTAGCCAAAAGCCGACCTTTTCTTTTGCACTTTAACATTTCAGATACGTTGCTCGACTTGCGCTTTGGCACGCTCGACCGCTCTCCCACCCCGCGCATCTTGCGTGGAATAACCTCCATCCGTAGAAGCTGCATCCGAAATGGGTAGATCCGATCCAGATTATTCCTCCAAGCTTGACTCTGAGGAAGGGGAAACCCAAGCAACGACCAGCTCATTCACCATAATTTGGGGCACGGCGGGTATTGAACATCTAAGTGCGAGCCAACCTCCGCTACCCTCTTTCCCAGAAACCAATGGTTACGAATCGTTTACGAAAGAACCCCTGACGTAACGGAATGAAAAGCCAAACTTCCAACCCGGCCACATCCTCTAACTCGTCCCATAGATGATCTCTCAAAGCATAATCTTTGGGCGTACAACTCTGTGACAACCCACTGGTGATCCCCGCCGACAAAGCTACATCTAATGGTGACAGAGAGCGACCCTGCCATTTCCTACTTGACATCAATGGTCTTTTTATCCCACACAACATCACAATACCCCATGCCCTCTGCGTGCAAGGCATGCCGAATTCTATCCCTGCCACCCCAAAGATCTCTAGCAGTCCTCCTGTCAAAAGAATGACGCTTGCTTTCCTAAAGAATCACTATAGACGCTTTACATTTATTAACTAAGCTCTTCAACGCGCCCCTCCCGGTTACCCAGACCTCTCACATTCCACGATTAGATGTTTAGATTCATTGGAAACTACGGGTTTTCCTCCCTCTGGACCTATTAACCTCACTAACCCCCCTGTTGTTGGATATTTAGAGTCAGTTGGATCAGAACCAGCAACAGATCCTACTATTAGTTTATGGTCTCTGCCTTTCTTTACTATGTTCCTATCTATGGATCTCGTGTACAAAAATAAGAAAAATAGGCTGGTTTAAGGACGGAAGCTACCGAACCCCGTCGCTCGTCTTATGGAGACGTGTGTGTGCCAGGGGAATGGAGGGCAGTGGGGAGATAAGCTCTTTTGAGCTACAGTTTATGCATATTCCTATATTGCGGATCTACTGTTGGAAGCTCCTGTTTTCGCTGTCTACTCTCTATATGGGCCCCCCTATACCAGTTTTCAGGGATGACACCTAAGGCTGAGTCAGTTTGCAAAGGGGACCCTAGTTTAAGGAGAGGAAGGGAGTGACTATTTTAGGAGAGGAAGGGAGTAACTCGACTGTAAGAAGAGGGTCTATGTTAATAGAGCTCGACTGTAAGGAGAGGAACGCTCAATGCGCCCCATTCCCTTCCACAACCGGACTCGTTTATTTACCCTAGTTATCAAGCCTTCGCCAGTGGCTCATAATCTTCCACTTAGAATCTTGTATACGGTGGCGAATAATCTCGGCTTAAGCGCTCATAGGGCATTTAGATATGCTGACTGATTTCTGGTTTGTCTCATGATCACTATTCAGAGGGAGGAGAGATAAATTCAAATTTTTCCCAAAATGTCACGAACAAGGAAAAGGTTATTGCAAAATGATAGCTCAGGAAAGAGCACGTAACTAAACAACTCTCCTTATCCAGAAAGCGTAAGGGCTTTCACTTAATTAAGTCCATACTAAGTGTGGAAGGTGAGTGTCGAGCTGGCCGGATCTGTAAGACGTCATCCCGGAGAGGTGCGAGGAGGGTTATTTTGAGGAGGAGAGTCCAATGAGGATAAGCAGATGAGTTTCCTTCCTTTTCTGACTTTAGGAAATGTAGGACTCTCGCATATCAGCTGACCGGAGAAAGGCTAAGCTTACTTTGCCACGGCACCTTAGCGTCCCTTCCTCTCATTAGCTCTCCTTTTATATGCACACACGTGCGCGAGCCGTCTCAGAGAAGGAGTAGCTTCCGGCCGGCTTAGACTGCTTGAGCTTGAGTTCCTGGTTAAGGGGTAAGACGAGATCCTACGGTTCACTTTTCTTTTGTACCTTTAGCATCCAACTTCACTCCACAAGGGGAAGTGGATATTACGTCCAGCCTTACTATAAAGATAGACCCTGGAACTTCCAAGGCCAAGAAGGAAGACCTGGATGATCCGCTCAAACTCGTTGCCGTATTTGCCCTTCCTTTAAGGGCCCCGAGTGAGTATCCAAAGTAAGTAGATGCCACCCCTTTTGTTGAGGAGTTCGCCCCTCCATCTGTGGAAACTGGGGATGAGTCGTTCGAGCCCGCCTTTACAGGGTTAAGTGTGGAACCGATTCAAGTAAGGAATCTTAGCCCGGCCGAGTTTCAACTTCCTCTACGAAAGTAGGCCTTTGCCTTCCAGCCGGACCATAAAGAGCATGTCTTCAACCTTTAACAGAACCCTCAGTAGGGGCTTCCCTTCTTCTTTTGAGTCATTTCTTCCCGGTCAAGCTGTGCTTTGAAAGCCTTAGGAATGAGTGAATAAGGTTACACAGGCCTAGATTAGGACCAAAGGAATGAGCCTGCTCTGGGGTTAAGGAAAAGCTTGTAGTATTTATGCTTTTGGCGCCCGCCTTAGTGACAGGCTGTCTCGGGACCCTTGTAACTAAGTCAGCTAGGCGCGCTAAAGCGGCTGAGGAAAGAGAAGCAACTGAGGAATGAGTCCTTCGTCCGAGACTCCCCAAGTGGACAAGTAAAGTCAATCGATTCTATGACTGCCTCTCTGTAATGAAAGCTCCTTTCTCGGGCAGCATTCTTTTGAGTTTCATTTCCAGGAATGAATGTAAGGACGAGAGCCGAAAGAAAAGAATCCCCGGGGCGCCCGATCCTGCTTTTCTTGTTTCGGGTTCAAGGGTCGAGTGGGAAGCGGGCAGAGCTCACTCAAGTTCCAAGGGTTTCAACCTCAAGGGGCGTGGGCTACGTACGCCCTGACCATTAGGTCTAGGTCTTGACCAAGCCAAAAAGAAGGCCCGGGTCATCCAGCTTATATGGAGTTGATTCATCTTCCAATGTATGTTTCCGATAGACGAGAAGGTGGTAGTCTTGAAGAATGACCCGGAGATTTTATTAAGTGATAGCACCTGCTTAAGTCAGAGGGTCTTCGTGCACTTGAGCTTCTGTTCAAGGTTTATAGATTGGGGGGGAATAGCCCTATCAACGTATCCTTACGCGGCTACTTCTTATCCGTAGACAATGACTTCTTAGGTATAGGGCAAGAAGGCGATAGTATTCATATTCACTCTTCCAAACAAAGCACGCCCCTTATAGTATAGTATTCCGTCAGAAGTAATTGAACGGGATTAAGAAAACTCCCTTGCGCAGATCCTTTAGAAAAGATATTTGCCACACCTGCTTTGCTTAGTCACTTCTTTGACTCCTTAGAAAGCTATCTGAAATCGCCTAGCCCCACATCCAAGGAATCTCAAACCAAGGAGAAAGATACTTCCACTTATACTGATACTCTCACTATGGAGACAACTAAAAAGACTAATACTGTTACATGCCCTTACTTACTATCTTATACTGTTACGGGAGCAGGGCGGGGTGGAAGAGCACTCCCAAGATAAGTTCCAATGGCTGCAAAAGCTTATCTTTTTTCTACAACTTCAACCGGAATTAGCATTGGCTGGCTTGAAAACTTTCTTGCTCGAGAAGATCACCCGTGGAACCTTAGAGCCTATTCGCTTGCCTGGCACGACAAACTACAACTGCTACGAAGGCTGCTACAAGGGAGAAGGCATGAGCGGGAGAACGAATAGAACTAGATGCGCTTGACCGAGCATTGACTAAGAGGAGAAGTATTGATTGATATAGGCTTTCTTGGATCGCTCACAGGCTTGCTTTCAAGAGTGGGAAATAGAACTGTTTTTGGTACAGCCCGTGGAGCCTTTTGCCTAAAATCCCATACCCACTTGACTAAGGGACTTTCTTACTCTCACAAGATAGGGACTTCTATTCCAGTCTTGGTGTGATCAAGCTTGTGAGTTTTCAAGTAGTCCCTTTACTGCCGAGCCAAGAGCTTCCCTAGGATCTCTATCCTCTATCCTTAGCTTTCTTCTTCGCCTAAGAGACTGCTGAAAGGAAAGCAACAACTTTCGCGAAGGCAGACAGAAGGAATGAAACTATTTCAACTCGATCCCGCACTGCACTGGCTACAAAGTGAATCAGTAAAATAGTAGATATTCCAAGGAAAGAAGAATTTTGCTTTGAAAGGCAAGGAAATCACTTACTCAAATAGGGGGGCAACCATCTTTCTAAATAGAAGGAAATCTCTCGCATGGACCCCCAACTTACAATGAAATGGGCGAAGGGTAAATTAGGGCAGGCATGTATGTAAGAGAAGTCCCAAAAGATGGACTGGCTGTCCGGGAATGCTGTAAGCCAACTCCCTTCCTTCTTCTTATTTTAGCCTTTATCTCCCGCTTAAAATATCCCTCTTGGTCGGGATATGAATCCCTCTCTGTCTTAGTCGACTAGTTCCCGACCTTCCTGTTGAAGGTAGATGCCGGTAAGTAAGAAACAACCCTTTTAGCCGAGCCGAGTAACTTGACTCCACTAAGATCTTTCGCCTTGAGCTTAACTCCGGATCTTGGCCCTTTTACGGATTCTCTTTCTATTGAGCTAGAAAGATCCTCTCCTGCGCTTTCCCTGGCGGTGATGATATGATGGGGATTCTATTCCCTTTTATTGAACTTAGTTCATTGAGATCAGGGATATCCCCTTCAAAAAAAAACCTGATCCTCTTCTTGCACTTCTCTGATTCAAGTAGCCAAACTCCCTTTCTGCTTTACCTGATTGATTGCCGAGATCTTCCACACCGAACTGTAAACTGTAAACCAACCCAACCCCTTGAGTCGATATCTGGTTCCCACCTTTACTGCAGCTGCAGAAGATAGTTCAGTAGATGCAAAGTTTTAGTTCCTTTCAGCTGTCACAGGTTTACTTCCTGACTTCTTTCACTTCTAAAATGTAGGGGAAAAAGTCGAAATACCCTTCCCTTTGATTCACTTTTCGCTTTCGTACCCAATATCCCTACCAGTTTAGTACCCGACGATTAGACTTGCTACATCCATAAAGTGGGGGCAAGTCAGTCTTTAGCGTCCTACCGGGATCACATCCTCCACTCCTTTCCTCCTTGCCGCACTCATTCTTTCTATCGAACCTAGCAAGAGCTTGACTCCTATCTATCAAGGTAGTCGATCGAGTTGCTTTCGCACAGGAATATGAGACAAATTTCTTTTCTATTCCATGGGGCTAAAGAAGGTGCAATTATCTTTTCACTTCATATGTTATTTAATCAGAGACGAACTAGAAGCTCTATTTCCGATCTAAAAAGTCTTCTTAGGTCGGGACACATTAGCACGAGATTTTGTCATAAAAGGTCTATGCCGTTTAAGCTCCAAACAAAAGCTGCGAACAGGCGCTAACTCCTTCGTAGCCGGAACAAGCGGACAAAAAGAGAACTAGATCATGGATTGACCAAAGGTTGAATTCGCGTAGATGATGTAACCCTAGGTCTAAGGTATAGGCATTTGCCCGTGTTTGGAGATTATACTTGCGGATGAAAGACTCGTCCTTAGTAGCCAAGAAGAAGGGCTCGAAAGCTGCAAGCGATTATAAAAATCTATACAACCGATTCGAAGATAAACCTGCGGACCTTCATAAAGAGGTTAGAATTCATCTATTTAGGAGAAAAGGGGCATTCTACTCTAGCTGGCTGTCCTTTAACTGTCTTAGATAACTGTTCTACTAACAGGCCTACAGCTGAAAGAGCTACTTCTAAATAAACTAACTGAATTAGACCTCCTGCTACTGAAAGTAAGAAAACTAGACTAACAAATCTAACTTAGATAACTACGAAAACTGTCTTGACACCGAGAAAGATCAAGTCAGACTCCTAGCTCGGAGGAAAAAAAAGTTTTAGTCAAGCTGACGCTTCCCCGCTACTAACACTGGCTTGCATGCATATGAGGCTCGATAGATATTTTATATCAGCTCATCAACCAGGCTGCTTCAAGGCCTACAGCTTCAATCAAGTCACTGGCTAACAGGTAAACTCCTTGCTTGCTGAACACAACCGCTGTGCAACAACTCCTCTGATTGGCTAGACATCTCCTTGTTCGGGTCATGCACACCACAAGTAGACACAACTGAATCTCTTATTCACCCGATGATCAAAATAGATTCCCAGAAAACTCTCGCAAGAGCAAGCAGAGTTCCTGCAAAAACCGATCACTGATGAAGAGATCCAGAAAGTCGTGTTAAGTTCAAACCCTTACAAAGCACCCGGACCAGATGGCTTCCGACCTAAGCGGGGTTAGCAGTACTCTCGTCTAGCAGTTAAGGCTTGGTGGGCGATTCCCATCCTTGGTCAATCTACTCCTACCTTGAAAAGTGATCAATCAGTAAGCAGTAAGACGACGAGCTTCTTGACTTAAAAGACTACTTCCTTTGCCCTCTGAGAGGAAGCTTGATCCAGTGCTTGCTTAATCTCCGCCCAATACTCCCCTTTCCCCTTATCCAGAAGAAAGATGCATTTCTCATGTTCGAGTCTCACTATTCGATTTCTCAGTGAGGATTCAAAGCTTTCATTGTGGACAATAGGGGGTTGGTGCGAAGGTCCTGCTTCATCGCGCGCCACCCCGGGTATCGAAGAATTCCCCGACGTGCCCCCCATTTCCGTTTCAGAAAACGGTTCGAGTAAGACCCGAATCTCGAATGAATCCTCCGTCCACGAGGACGAGCCAATATGCCAATAGAGAGTAGACTACAATAGAAGAGCAATTGCAGGAGTTGGACATATCAGGTCTGACAGGCAAATTAAAGCATCTTTACTGGAGCCTATTGTCCTTCTTGCTTGCAGAAGACTCACTCGAACAGGCCCCTTCTTACTAAGCTAAGATTGACATATAAGCAACTCCTAACAGAAAAGGGGAGCTATTGCAACTGTGCTTTAAGTCTTGAGCTAGTACGGAGATGGGATTACAACTACAACTTTTATGAAAATGACACGGAAGCCGCTAAAAGCACAGAAGCCGCTGCTAAAGGGAAAGAAGCACATCCTGCACCTGCTGATATGATTAATTTAAGTAGCTTTGAAGTCCTGATCCTTCCACTTGGAATGGAAGAGAAGATGCTCTTTGTGATAGGCGGGGAAGGAGGCAACCTAGCTCACGAAAGCCTTGCTTAAACTATGCGGCTATAAGGGCACACATCAGCTTTCTCACCTCTGTGTGTGAATTTTGAATTGCACCTGTATTAAGCTAGCAATGCAGGGAAGGAAATTAATGATAGGGCGAAAGAACTCCAAACTGAACAGCAGGAAATGCAGCCACCAAACCAAAGAAGAGGAGAACTACGCGCCCAACAAAGATCAGTGAACAGAGGTAGCTCTAAGAAAGAACTAACATTAAGGTAGTAATAACCCCACGACGAGTTTAAGACAAAGACCAAGCTTCTAACTCGAAGGAAACTGGAGAGGCCCCTAGCAATATTTAAGGATGCCTTGTAGCCATAGAGACGGAGGAATCCAGGCGCAAGTCCTGGAACACGGCTGGGAGAAAGGTCGCAAAGAGAGCCTTTTGCCGATACTCAAAAGAAAACGAGAGATAGCTACGCATATAAACAATTACATGCGATACGGTATACCTCGTGCGTAGCTATTTGCACATGTCCACGTATCCACCATCATATAAGACCTGAACCAACCCTACGTCAGTCAAGGAGCTTCTTAAAGCTCTATTGGAGTAAAGCGAAAGGTCGGCATCCGGAACGACGGAGGAGCAAGCGGTAGGGCAAGACCACTTCTGAAGTGCTTCGAAGAAAGGTCACTTAGGGAACTACGCGACATGGAGAGCAGCTACTTCTTGACTTTCAACCTACGACCGAAGTCAAGGACTTGACTGGACTGACCGCACTGATTGGATTGCTTTCCTCGTCTAAAAACCAGAAGCAGGCATTATAGAATCCTACCAAGAACCGGCATTCCTACTTTCACTCGAGCAGCCGATCTTTCAACAGCCGATTTGATAACAGACAGGGCAGGCTGGCTAGGAGACATCCGACTTGCTTACCGGAACTCCGTCTTTCAAACAGACGATTTGTGAACAGACAGGAGAGAGGCTTACCTACTTTCTAAGAAGGACAGGAGGGCATTGCTTCCCTGGCTTGCTTACCTGGAATGGAAGACTGAAGCGCTAATGCACTGATACCAAGCCTTTAGAAAGATTCATTGACCGGATTGCTTTCTTCCTTACCGCCCTTCCTTATTCATATCATTCTTCTATTTTCTACATCTCTTGCAAGTTGATTAAAAAGGCGAAAAAGGTAATTCTTTATTACAGTGACAGTAACGTCAGGGTTAGGTCAATTGCGTTTTCTGGAGAAAATAGCTTGCAATCACTTCTAAGTGAGAGTTCAATGGTGACATTTGAGCGTTTTCCCTTACTAGTAAAGGGCGCAGAGCTTTTTGGTTGTTTTTTTATAGCAGCACTGAGCAACATCCAACAGCTCCAGTCTTTCTGGTTTGCACTAAAGTGCCTTAATTAAGTAGCCCTCGAGAAGTCCGTTTATTCTCTCCGGTTGAGCTTTCAATTCAAAGGTATACCGACCGTAGGTATCTTACCATCAGATACCGACAGTTCTAACATTACCGACCTTTAAATATCGGGTTTTCATCAATTTCACATAACATAAAAAAAGCGCTTTTCATCATAAGAAACAACCGGATTTCCGACCTCTTGCATTGCATTACCATAACAAAAATAAAATAAAAAAAAAAACACAGAGAGATTGCTCTTGTGACTCGGAATGAACCTTTCCCCTCTTATCTGGCAGAAAGGGGAGGAAAGGAATACCGATGGATTCCTATGGATCATCCAAGAACAAGAAGATGAAATCGGACGACGAATTCTTACGTGGTCCAAGGAAAGAAAAGGCCCGCTTCCACGATTTCATCTATATCGAATCTTAATATCAGAATAGCTTATATAGTCATGATTCAATTCAGGTCCACTGACTTTTGATTGATTTTTCATTTTTCTGGATCTGATTGGAACAATGGAGAAGTAGGAAGACTCTGGCGATTCAGAATGGGTATATTTAATATCTATGTACCAGGACATAAAATATGAATAATGCAAGATGAAGAAGAGTATACCCTGTAGTGACATAGTAGTTCTCCTAATCGACTACTTATTGTCATAATAAAAAAAAATTCCACTAAAAAAAAAAACGACTCGCCAGGCGGTTACCTTTTTTTCATATCTAGATTTTCTGCTGAAAAATGAAGACTAAGTAAGACAGGAGTTTTGTGGAAAATAGAAAAGCCCTTTATCGGATTTGAACCAATGACTTACGCCTATTTCTTAGGGAACAAGCAACGGATTGAGCTGCGCGAAAGCCGTATAGCGTTAGCGCATCCGTTTTCTTGCTCGTTTAAAGAGCGTGACTCTACCGCTTAGTTAAAAGGCCCTAATAATTCAATTTAATTTTCTTATTATTATTTCTCATAGTATATCATTCGTGTCTCTGTTACAACAGGTCGAAACAAAATGAAATGGTTCGAATGAAGAGAAAAAAGAATAAGAAAATGGAGGCTGTACACCTAATTTTCCTGGGATTGTAGTTCAATCGGTCAGAGCACCGCCCTGTCAAGGCGGAAGCTGCGGGTTCGAGCCCCGTCAGTCCCGACCTAGGATCCGATGAATCAATCAATTCATCTCTCCATTTTCTGTGAAGAGGGGGGGAGACGAAGAGTAGGATCTAATTCCCAACGGAAGGATCCTTCTTTCGTTTCGCATTTCTCATCGGACAAATCAAGTAAAGGAATCCAAATGACAATAACTAGTACCGATTGATGGAGGAGAGACATATGTAGGTTGGTACAATCGGGGGTATCACCATATTCAGGATTCAAAGATATACCATACTGGTCTGGCTTTTTTCAATTGTTCCTGATCTATCGAATAGAATAGCCATTTTTTTCCCGGCCAGAGTCAAGTTTTTTTTCGTTTTTCTTTTTTTTTTTTTTAAGGTTCAACTACTTTTTAAGTCAGTTCAAGCTAGGTCAATCCAGCAAGTGAGAAAGCTTAGGCAAGTTCCCTTTACCTTTGGTTAATATTAAAAGTAAGGAAGAGAGGTACTTTCCATAGAAGTCCTCAACAGCATCTCTCTCGAAAAAGGGATAGGGTCCCCAGAAAGATAGGGGAAGAAGGAAATTGAGTGCTTACTAAGCTAAGTGCATCCAATTGAAGTCCCAAGGTAAAGCAGGAATAGGAGATTCTAGTGCGAGCGAGTAAGATAACAAACCTCTTTCTTTGAAAGCCGGAATAAAGCCAATTGTTGGAGTTTTAGGTTCATTTTCTGTCAGCTAGATTAGTTCCCTGCCAGCCTAGGAGTTCTGTTTTGTTACATTCCGTTCAATTGCTTCTCCTTCCCCTGGGGGGGCTATAGCTAAAAAATCTCTTTCTTTCCTTTGCCTTATATAAATTTTTTTGAAAGACATCAGAATCAAGGGAAAGCTCTGCCCATATAATCCCCCTGCTTGCTTCTTCATTTCATCCCTCTACTTAAGTTTACGCATTAATAATGTGACAATGGAAATGCTTTTGCGTCTATAGCGCTTCCCCCTGTTCTAAGGCCAGTCATAAGCTCTTCCATTCTATATGCTTTCCTAAGCTAAGCTCAGCCCATCGCCTTTGAGTACCATCTAGTTTTAGTCCTAGGTAGGGGTATCTAGTTGAAGTGGTAGACCAATTTTGTTCCAGGACAGCTCTACTTACATATAGTTCCCCTAAATTTAGTAGAAGCATGTGAGGGGAAGTCTCTTTGGCTTTGGCACGTATGAGCCGAGCGGAGTGACGGTTTAGGCTTTAGATGCTAAAGCGTATATGCGACATTCCTATGTATACATAATCTTTTTCAAGCCGCTTTGAAAGCCAGCTAGGACTATAGCAAGCAAGTTATCTGTTCGCGGACAAGCTATTTTTTTTATTTCCTCTTGTGAAGATATATATAAATATGTTTAATATTCTATTTCCCGTTAAGCATAGCCTATTACCTTTACAAATTATAGGAAAAATTCTTACTCGTATAGCCCAGTTAATATAGTCTTAGTGTCCTTCCATTCATATCGCTTGTGTAATCCCTTGTTTAGCCCTTATTACAGTCAGCCAGTGGGCAAGCGAGATAATCAATATCGCATCTCCATATCAAGCCAGCCCAGTCTAGATATTCATCTATCTTAATCTTACTATGATCTTTCCTGCTGAGGGAATAACTTCTATACGGGCGGTTCATGCCAGTTCTTTTCTCTCTTTCTTGCCAGTCGGCTGTAAGGAGCTCGCGAGCTTTTAGTATTGATTAGTATTATTCTGAATTATATGCTTTCTAGTTAACTTACTTAATGGGGGCCTACTCTTACTAGCTAAAATAACGAGCTGAGAAGCTAACAGTACTAGGACTGCTTATAGTAAGACTAAGAAGCCCTTAAGTCAAATAAGTTAAATGTGTGTCTGCAAGGGCAAATGCCATCCATTCAGTGGAAGTTGCTTTTGTCTTCCCAGCAGTTTCTTTACTTCCTTCTTATTGGCTTATTCAACAAACGGTATAACACTTCTCTCATCCCACTACCGCACTATCCATGTCATCCATGTCTTCTTCTTAGACTCTTATACCTGCTCCGAGATGATAGATCGGATTCAAACAAGAGAGAAGGAGCTGCTATTGAATCCGGGGTTGGAAGACAGAAGCAATAGCATGATAGGAATAGCAGGTTTAATAGAGATGACATCCCAATAGGAATCAGACGAGACTTATTATCTGCTTTCACGCGGAAATGGGATAAGGTTCAAATGCCTTTCCAAGGCAAGACGTCTTGATGCATCGAATGTACTCTTTGATAGAACTCGACATCTTCCTCCTAGCTGGAGGAATGGGAGCTAGCTGCACATGAACTCGAAGGGCTTGCAAGGTCGAAGGTGCTGCAGATGAATCACCGGTCTGTGATAGAACCAATCTTCCCTTTCGCTTCGACTCTCCGGTTAGTAGGTTCGATAGTTGGTTTTTGTGTCTGTTGATCTTGACTCTTTCTCTTTCTGTATCGATATTGGCTTTCCTGTCTTTAACCAATAGCCAATGCCTGGTTATTGTTATTCGAGCTTTTTTTACTGCTCTGACTGTTCTCGAATAAATGGACAGGACAAAATCCTCCTTTACTTTTTGCCGTGCCTCACGTCCACTCTCTCTATATCCGACCTTTTCTCTAGTCCGGGCACCCTTTTTGGTTGATTCCATTGATTCAAGCTTTTGCCCCAGAAGGATTCCTCGCCATCAAGAACTTGGCAAAGGCTGTTCACATTGGCCCCTTCTGATTCTGATTTTGTCAACTGAAAGTCCTCGAAGACCAAAAGATCATCTTGATTCGAGGCGGAGGACAAAGAATTTAGACTAGAATCGGCGAAGTAGATTCGGAGGACTCTCTTTAAACTATATAGGAAAAGAGCCGCTTGGTCTACTCGTCCATAAATGATTCAATTCTTTCTTTTTAGAGGCCTATTGAAAGCGCCGTTGAACGGCGAGCCAGTCGAGAAGGGCATAATGCTCTAAAAGCAATTACACCTCCTATTCTTCCGGCCAGCCATGCTGCTCAAGGTAGGTGCGAACCCTTTCCCCCACTTCGGGAATGGAAGTGCTAGAGGGAAGGAATGAAAGACTGAAAGGAGAGCGAAGCGACCAAAAGAGGAGGAGGGCGGTAGGCTAGACAGGGTGTCAAGAGATGTCAGAAATGTCCACTCCTTTGATGGAATTTTCTTTCAAAATGCTGCATCATGTAAAATGGCGGGTCCATCGTCTATTCCCAAGGTGAGACCCCGAATGAAAAAAAAAAAAATAGGTTTTTAGAGGAAGAAAGAATGGCATCACCGACTCTCTACCATCGACCCTATTCTCTCACGTAGGATCCACGGTGGTTCATGACTGGGCTAAATGCATATGGATCGGAAGAAGGATCCGGATGCCTTGCATATCGCCCACAAATGCTTTCTTAAGCAGAAGAAGAGGAAGAACGAAGCTTTCCACTTATCAATTCTTCTATTCGGAGGTCGTACGAATGAGGAGAGCAGCTACTTTTTGACTTTCAACCTACGACCGAAGTCAAGGACTTGACTGGACAGACTGATTGAGAGACAGACCAGGCTACTTTCTATTCTATAAAGAAGAGACCTTATTTATTTCCGGATAGGCCCACAGGATAGAAAAGTAGATCGTTCAACTCTAGCTTCTGTTTTCAGGTCCCACATTGAATCTCAAATCGATCTTTGCTACATGCTGCTTAAGACATCGAATTCGAATAAAGAGAGAGTGAGCAGCTGACTTGCAACCTAGGACCTAGGGGCAGGAAAGATGATATTACCCCAAGACTGACTTTCACTATGCATTCATTCGTGCACTATCTAAGATCCGATTCTCTAGCAACCTATTCTTTCTTTAATATTGATTCATCTTCCCATCCTCTTCTTTCTATCTCCGTAGTCAGTCTGGCTGCATACTCCTTCTGGATGAGTTCTGTGGCAAGCTGACGGATTCTGCGACTTCTTCTCTTCCGAAAGAACTTATTCTTCTAAGAGCGGGCGAATAGACTAGCAACGGTTATTCCTAAAAAGGAAGAGACAAGAGCACTTACTTTTATACCGGTTACCCTTGTACCGCTTACTGTAAGAAGAAGAGCTTCTATTGCATCAAGCACGGGGTACGTTCACAACACAATTTATTCGAATCCTCCGTTGGTTCTTCCTTTCCTTATGATATTTATAGTTAGCGCGTATGAACCATTTAATTGAATTGCATGTGAAAAGCCTAGTGCACATTTCATGCCATTTATCGGCGGTTGAGTTAGGCGCTTTAGGGCATCGAAAAGAGAAAAAAAAAGAGAGGACGAGATTAACTACCCAGGACTGCCTGCTTCTTCATGACAAGGAAGAATTGGGCAAAAAGGTTTTTGCACTTGAATCAGCTGTTCGGGAGGTATCGCCTGCAGTCTCTTTCCGGACCTAATTCCTTCTAGGTTGCATATATAATATGGGCTTCTTTGAAAGAAAATGCCTTGTTAGCCATTGAATCGCTTGGGAAAGAAGGGATTGTTGGATGCCCATAGGATAGAGAATAGGAAGAGAAAGATCTTAACGCCCGGTTCACTTTCAGAGGCCCCTCTACTCTTTTATTTTTTATTTAACCTGTGCCTCGAACAATTGAATCAGAAGTGGAGATCCGTCCCCGAGGGAACCTTAGCTATTTCATCAGCTGCAAGTCTTTTAGCCGTTGAAGCTCTTTCTTTTTCTTACTCTGATTCGGCGGGTGATTATGCACTACTATATATTACTTACCTCGAAAGGTTCAAACCATTCTCACGATCTCACCGTCACTGCCTTCTCACTGATGCGGGAATAGAGAAGTCCATGAAAGAAGTCCAAGCCTTTATTGAAAAATGCCCACTGCCGTTGTAATTACTTGTATCATTCAAAAGAGATTATTTTTTTATTTTTCCGGAACTCTAACTTCTGCCATTTCATACTTGAATAAACTGATTTCTCGCCATATCGATACATTGCCAATACATACTTTTCGCCATAACAGTTCCAGAGCATTCACTTTTGAGCCTAGGTGGACGGGAAAGCACTCCTCTCAATCCAGCTAGCAATGGATATGGATCTTCTGCAAGCTATTTACTTTTCTCTCGGGGCTGTACCATCAGAAAGTAGGAAGATTGTAGTGAAAACAAGTGAGTTATAAATTTGATAGCTGGGTGGCGGTCTAGGCCGGTTCCGTTCTATCCACTGAGCAAGCTAGTTCAAGAAAGTAATTGGATCATATGCGCAAGCCCGCTTGAAAACAAAACACAAGTATTGAAAATATAGCTCGAAAGCTCGTGAAAGAGCAGGAGTCTTTTAAGCATTTCAAGTAGTAGCATCTCAAGCCAGCATAAAAAGTTTTTCCATCAGGTCAGGGCTTTAGGCAAGCTAGCTAGTCAGTGAGCCAGAGAGGGTAGGAGTCTTCTTCAGCCTTTTTTGGGGGGAGTTGCTCTAACCGAAGCCATTGCCTTGTTTGCCTTAATGATGGCCTTTATGATCCTCTTCTTCTTAAAATTCCGAATTTTTTCATACAAAGCTTAGGTTTTCAAAGAGCTGGCCATGTTAGAATCCTAGGGCGCCCGGAAAAGATGTTATATAGCGTTGAGTCACGTAGGGTGTCTCGTCTTTTGATGCTTTAAGCGAGGGCCCGTGATTGAGGCCTTTGCCAAGCTATGAAAGCAGTAGTGTGGTTGCGATACACTTACTTTGAAATTAAAGGGAGGCCCGAGAGTGATAGATCTGATAAGGAAATCCATGAGTGCTTGCGACGTCAGGGTGGGAGTATCCCAGGTTACAGGTGAACAGTGGGAGTGGATCCGGCCATTCTTCCCATTTGCTGAATATGAAAAGGCACTTTTGCTTGTTGCTTGTTGTTTGTCAAGGCATTGAATTGGCCGCTAGTTCATCCCGAGAGTTCTCCTCTGTTCCACTTCCCTTAAGCTTTTAAAAATGGGCCGGCTTTTTGTGTCAATGAATCCTATGCCTTTTATATCGAATGGAGTAAAGCGAGGTCTTGGACATAAAGGTGAAAAAAAAAAGGTAAGGTCTTCGATTAGTCTGCTAGCGAGCTTAGTGCGCTAGCTGGTTAGCTTCTTTTTGCTTGCGTCACAGTTTTTTCTTAAATCTAAAAGTAGAAGGAGCGAGTTGCGCAGTTTAATAACCTGATTCCCACTGCACCATAGACTGATGCAGCTTCGGGACAAGTGACTTCGGGGCAATCCCCTTCGAGAGAGGGCTTCCTTCCCTGCCCACCCAACAGCCCCTTAGAAAAAGAGCTTTCTTAGCTAGCTTGCCGGCTATATCCGAAACAAGACTTAGATAAACAAGTATGTATGCTATCGAAATCTATTCCTTGACTCAGAAGGTAATTCCACTTCTTCAAGTGCATCTATCCCTGAAGGAAATGATTAAAATCTTCCCCTGTCCGTCGACTGATTCTGAACGAACTCGGGCGTACCAAGAAGGGCTTAGCTGAGCTAACCGTACCGCCCGTACCGGGCGAAGAACACATGCTGGGAAAGAGAGCCAGGTGAAAGGAGCTCTTCCAGGTCTCTATAACCTGAACATTCTTCACTTTCTTGGCAAGACCAATCCGCGAGCTAACCTCTCCAATCTTCATGAAGAGCCGCTCGACTCTTACTAAACGAAACTGAATCCGTCCGGAAAGAGAAAGGCCAGGAAAGTCGTGTGAGGTACAGTCCAGAAGCATTTCATCAAAGAAGAAAGCATTACAAACAGATAGCCAAAGCAGACAGGGTGACAAGATGTGACAACCAGAAGGAATCCAGCAAGTGTCAAAGAAAGAAGAACTCTGATTATCCGGGGGGAAGCGCTACACAAAACCGGCGGCTTCCTTACTATCAAGCTATAAAAACAAAAAGGATGATGATCAGAACGAGATTAAATTCTATAAAGAAAAAGATTAGAAAACACAGATAGGTTCATTTTAGAGACTAAACACAACATAAGAAGCTCCTTTTCCTTTGCTTTTTCTCGCTCGCTTAGAGCTTCCTAACGTGAGTTGCGTACTTGTTTTGCACGAAAACCGTGGGATAGGAGGGGGCGTATAAGTGCTTTACTTATATATGAGAATATGAGAATTGTAATACCTCTTTTTCCCATTGGGTGCAGGCACCATCGAAAGGCTCTCTGCCTCCTGGCATTTTTGGGTTCGCTTGCAAACTACACTTCTCCGCTCCCCCACCGAAACCCTCCCCTGGCTGATCGGATACCCCTTTTCCAACATCACCTTGCTTATCATCATAGAAGTCTCAGACAGACGTGGTACTAGCACTGGAGATCCTTCGCTAACATAGGTCGCATTAACAATTTAAAAGGGACCTGAATGAACAATCCAGCCCCTCTTCAGCCGCCTCCACATACGGTGTAAACGATGGTTTTGTTTTGTAACAAGCAAGTCTTCTTCCCCAGACACGGATATCAGGCTATTCTCCACTATAACTTTATCTTTTGGTGCAGAGAGGAGGCAGGGGCGCGTCTGCTGGTTTCGTATATAAGATCACGGCTGCATGACGGAGTGATCTTTCCCTCTTCAACAAGCATGTCTCTTTCTCGAAAGCCCCTTTAGAGGGTGATCTCACTTCCGAAAAGGACTCGGCTCCAGGGCGGCCGCGTCTACCTTACCTTAGAAGGAAAGATAAAATTTTTCTACACAGAGTGAGTATTTAGTACCGTAATTTCGGACAAGTGTAAGTGTAAGTGTACGCTTTACTTGAGTTTGCAAATCTTCTATCCTGTTAGGAAAAACCTGACAAAAGCTCTTTTCTCACAGAAGTCCCAAGCTAAGTCGTTTCGGGACCGAAATTAAAATTTTTTAGTTCATATGAATAATCAACTCATTCTTCTAGAAACAATTAGAGCTTTATCCGCAGGCGTTTATCAACAACAACAACATTTCAATCTAGATAATTTTTTAAATCCTGTTATTATGGATGTTGATAATTTTGGAGACCCTGTGGGTATGAATGTTGGTCACCCAGAAAACCAGGCAATAACCTTGTCTCATTTTGCTTCCAGGAAAATAAAAAATGCGATTGCCAAGAGTTTAGAAAAAATAATGACTGAACATAATTTTTCCTTGCCTGCCAATTGGACATATAGTAGATTGGCAAAGGATATTATTGGAGAACCGGCGGGGGATCTGGTGCATTTATGTGATGTTTTGAAAGACCTGACCATGTATGGCTATGCTAGTAACTCTTTCCATCAGGTATTGGAAATTTTACATACTGTTACTGATCCCCTATCAGTGGTAATACTTTAGTAGAAGTAGTTTTCCTATTTCTTTCTTTTGGTATGCCGCTCCGCGAGCAAGGAGTGCCACGCACGAGCGGAGCGAAAACAAAGCAAGGGAATTCGCCCCTATTGAGTAAGGGGGGGGGGAAATCCTTTGATTGCGTATTGAATATAGATCCATGTCTTTTTTGTTCCACTAGCTAGGACCAAATTCTCACATGTCCGTTTCGTTATTACAACCTTCTTTTTTGATGTCAAAGACCAGAAGCTATGCGCAAATTCTCATTGGATCTCGGTTGTTCTTAACAGCGATGGCTATTCATTTAAGTCTTCGGGTAGCACCACTAGATCTTCAACAAGGTGGAAATTCTCGTATTTTGTATGTACATGTTCCTGCGGCTCGGATGAGTATTCTTGTTTATATCGCTACGGCTATAAACACTTTATTGTTCCTATTAACAAAACATCCTCTTTTTCTTCGCTCTTCCGGAACCGGTACAGAAATTGGTGTTTTTTTTACGTTCTTTACCTTAGTTACTGGGGGGTTTCGGGGAAGACCTATGTGGGGCACCTTTTGGGTGTGGGATGCTCGTTTAACCTCTGTATTCATCTCGTTCCTTATTTACCTGGGTGCACTGCGTTTTCAAAAGCTTCCTGTCGAACCGGCTTCTATTTCAATCCGTGCTGGACCGATCGATATACCAATAATCAAGTCTTCAGTCAACTGGTGGAATACATCGCATCAACCTGGGAGCATTAGCCGATCTGGTACATCAATACATGTTCCTATGCCCATTCCAATCTTGTCTAACTTTGCTAACTCCCCCTTCTCAACCCGTATCTTCTTTGTTCTGGAAACACGTCTTCCTATTCCATCTTTTCTCGAATCTCCTTTAACGGAAGAAATAGAAGCTCGAGAAGGAATACCAAAACCTAGTTCACTCGCTGAGTCTCTTTGCATCCATGGCTGAATGGTTAAAGCGCCCAACCTATACCAACCTAATAAAGAGGGAAATTCGTAGGTTCGATTCCTGCTGGATGCACTTGGAACGTTCAGTTCAATTGCTGCTCACGAAATTGATACATATAGCAGGCCCTTATAGCTTATGGGGCACTTCACTCGCTCAACACTCGTTCAAAACATCCACTCGTTCTTCACTCGCTAGGGAAAGAAAAGGGATGGATGACTTAAAATGCCGCTTAGAGATCGCAACTATAGTCAGAGTAGGAGTTCCCATCCATCATCTCCCTCGGTTTACCTTCAAATTACGGTGGATCCGTCGCTTTCGTTCTTTCCATTCAATATCCCATTCTCGATCGCATCTGTTCTATTCAGCCAATCCCTTGCTGCTTGCTTCATCCCGCCCTGCCTGGTCATCGGTCGTACCCTATCTTGAATCTGGAATCGAATCTGTGTCGGCATCTGTCCCACTGGCTGTTGAAGGTGCTGGCTGATGAAAGACATCCCCAGAATGCCCCCTTTCGTGCCTATCTCACTTGTTTACAGCTCTTATTGGTCTTTTCTTTTCTTTTAGCGCTGCTTTCATATGATGCAATATCTAGACTTCCTAGACCGGCATTCAAGCCAAGCCCAGGGAGCAGCTTCACCTTCTCTCCTCCGCGGGCGCTTCTCACTTCAAATAAGTATAGATATTCCTCTCATTTACATAGAAAAGTCTTACTTGTGAATCAAGATCTAGAAAAAAGGCACTCAATCAGAATAAAAAAAAAAAAGAAATAGTGAATCAAGATCTAGATGGTACGAGGGCGCTTTCTATTTTAGTCAAAGCGCCCCTATCACATAAAGGGCAACTTCAAATTTTCTTTCAATGTTTGTAATCTTTTATAAAAAGAAGAGTTTACACCGTCCACCCCTAATTCTTCGTATTTTTTTTTTAAGAGAATTGAGTTTATATTCTTCTCCCTTAGCTTAGGGGTAAAAATGGACTCCGAAAGGATGTTAGATCGTTGGTTAGTCCAGAAGGATCCCGATCCAATTCGGTCATCCGCTGTATGATATTCTCTTTTATTAGAAGAAAGGTCTGCACCTCTTCAATACAAATCGGAATTGCGGGATTCCTATTAGAAATCGCAAGGCGTTGCCTTATCCTTCTCTCAGCGTGAGATAGCCCCTCCTCAGCTACTTCTCCGGGCGGACCTAGGCGTACTGCTTAGCAAAGAAAACGGTAGGTCATAGACTGGAGCAGACAGACCCTGCTACATCGTGATAACTCTCTTCAACCGGATCAACAAAGGCGAGATCAGCTCACTTCTCCACCGACTAAATCAATCGGAGGAAACTCAATCCTAAACTTCGGAGTGGCAAGCAGCAGAAAGAGAAAGTCCAACTTAGGGCGTCTAGGTGAACCACCCATCACTCAGTGGGCAGTCATGAAGCAGAAGTTGAAGGAAAAATACCTCCCCACCAACTATAGGAGTCAATTGGTTGAACAGTTGTGAAATCTTAGGCAATCGACTTCGTTTGTGTCTGACTATTTGGCTCGATTTGAAGAGCTTATGCTTAGGTGTGAAATTGATGAAGAGCCATTCATTACAGTCAGTAGGTTCGTCAATGGGCTGAGGGTAGACATTAAGAGGGAGGTTACACTGTACTGTAAAATCCTGAATCTTTAGAGGAGGCCTATCACAAGCAAGGCCTTAGAGATAGAAAAGTACCTTAGGTCCCCCTCTCTTCGACGTGGTGACGTCACAGGCAGGAGAGTCACGTCAGTCTAGATCCGTCTCTCAGTCAGCCTCTAGGGATAGCACTGCTAGGAATAGAGAGTCCATTTCCTATAATCCTTGTCCTAGTGGTTCCTCTAGTGAGTCCCGTTCTAATGGTTCTTCCATTCAGTGTCATCATTGTCATAATAATAGGGGTCACATAGCTGCTCGTTGTCCTCAACGTGCCCTAGCCCTAGAACATGAGTCTAGCGACCTACCAGAGAGTGAGGATCACCATGTCAATGTTGTGAGGTGTATTTTGTCTACAGCTGTTGACAATGATGAGTGGAAGCGCACAACATTTTTCCACACCTACAAACAATGTGGTGATAGAACTTGCAAATTGGTCATTGACGGGGGAAGCATCACGAATGTGGTCTCTAAGTCCGCTATAGCGAGATTGAACCTTAAGGTAGAGCCACACCCCCAGCCTTTTTTAGGGTAGCCCGGGTAGATAAGACAACCTTACCTGTCACTGAGAGGTGTCTTGTTCCAATCCAGTTAGGTGACTATAAGGATGAGGTTTATTATGATGTCTTACCATGGATGTAACTCATATCCTTCTAGGACGCCCTTGGCTTTATGACCTTGATGTGACTAACCATGGTAGGGAGAATACCTATGTCTTTAAGTATAAGGGCAAGAACATTATCTTGACACCTGCCAAGCCCTCAGGAAAAGCCAACAGGCCCAAGCGTAGATCTTCCCCTCAGGTTCCCCTTAGGAAAAGTCTTCGCATTTTGAGTCATAGAGCCTTCGAAAGGGAAGGGCAGAGGAGTAGACGCTGGTTAGCTAGGGAGACTCTTCCAGATTCCACTGAGTCTAAGTCTGATTTCCCTCTCGAGGTACGTAAGTTGTTAGAGGAGTTCCTTGATGTCATGCCTGATGAGCTTCCTAGTGAATTACCACCCATGAGGGATATCCAGCATGCTATTGATTTAGTTCCTGGATCTTAATTGCCTAACCTTCCACATTATAGGATGAACCCTAAGGAGCGTGCTGAGTTAAATAGGCAAGTGGAAGAGCTTCTAGCGAAAGGTTTTGTTCGACATAGTCTTAGTCCTTGTGCTGTACCTGCCCTTTTGTTGGCTCTTCGAGACAAAAGCACTCATAGGAATGGTGCTAATTCCCATGTTCTTTCTAGTCTCCTTTAGTTTCTAGAGCCTCCCCCTCCCCGTCCCTTACTCGTCTTTTGAAAGCCTTGATTTTTTGTCGTATGCCGGGGAAAGTGCCTCACCCTTCAACATAAATTCTTCTAAATTCTTTTTAGAAGAATTTCCTCCGGTCTCTATAAAACAGAATGAAAAGCCCGGGTAGAAAAAAAAAAAAAAGATAGAGGAAAAGTCGAAAGGAGGGAAGAAGTCTAGTGCTAGTTCTTACTGAAACAAACTTCTTTATCTAACTTTAATTTTTGAGTGGTTTCTTTGTTCTCTTATTTGGATTGAAAGAAAGACAAAACTTCCCTTTCTTTCTCTTCTTTCTTTTTTGTTTTTCCTTTCGACGAATTTCGGCTATGACCAATGCCCCAGCTGAATAGGCGTAAAAAGCTACCTGAAAAAAGGCAAGGTACACCTTGGATTATCGACGAATTGCGTTTTGCCAGAGAGATTCTTTTTTAGAAAGATTCTCCCCATGTTTTTATAATATAAATATATAGGGATAAATAATTAAAAAATCTAAAGAGTATAAAAAAAGGCGCATACGCGGGAAGGGGTCCCCACTACTTCTTCATTCAGGGGGGAGACTTTTTTCATGACTTACCACTGGGCGAGAGGTGCACCTAACCCACCTACCCACGCATCAATCACGGTGTTCAGCTGACTTGCACTGATAGACCCCTATTGTAATTGAAGAATGGTCGCGAAAGTACCATTTTACATACCGGAGTCAGATGCAGTCAACATTGTCATCGCCAACATCAGAGGTCCAGCCCGTGGAGCAATTGCCTTGGGAGATGCCAAGACTTTCCCAGACCTATATGAAGAGGGCGATTCGCATGGAGAGGAATGCCCGAGAAGGGATCATCGCACCGGAAATAAGAAAGAGGATTTTGAAAAAAGGCAGATCAGAAAGACCGCAAATGTGTACCAAGTCAGTACATTGCAGTCAGCAGCTCAGAGTCAGAAAGGAATCAACGCCAGAGGGCAGGCGCAGCCGGTCGTGCAGCCAGCGATTCAACCGCTTGATTGTATTACCAGCAACCGGCAGTTCAACCGCCTCAGCCAGTTCAGCCGACCGGACAAGTTCAGCAGCAGTCGAATTATCATACAGTGGCTCCGCCGCAACCTAAAACAGAGGGACTTCGATATAGCCATCTTCGGGCCGAAAAGGGAATCTTATTCACCCATGATCGTAGGCTTTCCCCATACCAGCCATATTCTCAGCACTGATGGCTCAAGAGGCGATATATCTACCTAGGGAGAAACCAAAGCCATGGCCTCCAGGATTGAACTACTCCAAGTTCTGTCCTTTCCACAGATATCCCGGTCATGACTCTAAGTCATGTTACACTCTCAAGGATCTGATTTATGACTTGAATGATCAGAATCGTCCCAATTGGAAGGAAATAGAGGCACATGTGACAGGGCAGAATCAAGGAATTTTTCAGAACCCTTTGCCGGATCACCAAGCATCTACGTCAGTTCAACAGAATACTTCAGCCAACATTGTCAGGCATCAGCATTGCCATTTCCGCATAATTTGGTGAATCCGGCCACCCCTTCTCTTCCTTCACCCGAAACAAGGCAGTCGAAGTCCCCGCTACCCTGCGGATCTCAATCTAGCGACGGCAGCTGGAACCACACTGCTGCCGCTGCCCTTCGGGCACGCCTCCTACGCTTACCACTCACCTACGCTCTTGCAGCATGCCCCCTTCGGGCAATACGGCTTTCTTAATATGCGAAGCAGCTGAGCTGAGCTATCGGTCTTCGATCGCTATATTCTCGCGATAGCGAAGGATCGAAGACCGATACTTAAGTCTTATTTGTTCTCGAACAACGATCATTCATTACGGCCGGCCCAACCAAAGACTGAAAGCCCGGGCAAGCTATATTATGGAACTGATCTGACCAAACAAACTGGGTCTAATGGAACAAGATCTCGATCTCAATAAGGAATTGGAATCTGGAAGGGCCGGCAAGAATCAATGCGATAGCGAGGTTGAGCAGTAGCGAAGGGCGATAACGAGGGCGTGGTTCATCCTCTAAGAGAGAGTAGATGCGAAGGTTCGGATCGAAGATCTTCGCGAGACGGCCCATGAATCTCGAGAATCGAGCGTGGGGCTTAAAGACCCTACCGCATTCCGGCCCCGCCCCTATCCAGGTCCTCCATTTTTTTTAGGATTAAAATATAACCTTTAGCCGAAAGATCTCAGCAGCTCTATCGAAGAGGCCTCCCGGTTTAATGGTGATCTCGGGCTCGACCTGGAATGGAAAATGCCGGCGAGGTCACTACTAAACTCGGTTTTATTTTAGGATTCCTCACTAGTACGGGCCTTACCATGGTAACTACGCAGAATTGAAGGGTAAGAGTGACTTATCGCATTCTTTCGGATGAGAGCAGATGGAGAGGGAGATCGGGATTCTTCTTCCTCCAGAATAACACAGCATTGGTCGGATGAATTATCTGGTGGGAACTCGACGATTGCCCCCAGTAATGGCTGATGATCTTGTCATCCTTCCCGGGCTCGTGAGTTGGTGAGTTGGTGCGTCCTTCCCTTGATAGCCGAGCCCATCCTTGGATTCCCGAAGGTTAAGGACAATGGGCTTTTTTATTCCCTTATTTTCTCGTCCAAGTCCCAACCCAGGTTTGTTTGTAGCCGAGTCGGCACATCAAATTCCAGATTTTCCCGCAGCATTTGGCATAGCGCAAAGTCTTGTCCATGACCCGGTATCGGTGTGGAGGCAACTCTATCTGTCGATCAGCGAACGGGTATCTCCATGCGAAGTTGAGGTCAACAGCGGAGACCAAAGGTGGCTTCCGAGGTTGGATCTCTGTTGTCGTGACTTCTTTGATGATCGGGAGATTAGGAAGGTTGTCACTTTTGTACTCTTCAGGCGGCTCATCGCTGAACACACGGTAGATCTTGCCTTGATAAGTAAACTTGATGCACTGATGATAGCCCTTTAAGGTAAAGCGGTACACACTTCGTTTGTTCGATCCACCTTCTGCCGAGAATAAGGTTGAAAGACGCTTCCAAGTGGATCACATGAAATTCTACAGTGGTTGGCCAAAACTTGATTTCCAATGTGATTGCCCAATTGGAAAAGGGGAGCGGGTCTCTTTGAATTGTCGTAGGCAGTCACTGCCTTGTTTCGGGTGAAGGAAGAGAAGGGGGGGGGTATGGTAGGCTTAGTAGGGCTCGAACCTACAATATAACCGTTATGAGCGGTACGTTTCAACCAATTAAACTATAAGCCCCTACGGATCTCTACATGCAATTCGCTCACTTCGGGAAGAGCGGACGGAAGGAAAGGGGGGCCTTTGCTCTATCTGCTTCTTCCTCTTCT